TAATCAAATTCAATTTATCCCGTTCTATCGCAGAGTATTCATTCACTCGATACTGATCTGCGTCTATTTCTACTTTACGTAAACGAGCCCGGGCTTTTTCCAACTGTTCAACGGCTCCCTCGCGTAATTCTTCTGAATTTCGAATAGTATTCAAGATTCGCTGCTTTCGATTATCTAATAAATCACTTAATGAAAGTAGATTATTTCCATTCCTTTCAAAATTTCCATGATCCCTTCCCGAACCAAACATGAATCTTTCGATTCATTTGGCTCTCACGCTCAATTACTTCAATTACGTATTTTGTATGGTAAATTTATATATTTTTTTTGAATGTAATGAGCCTATCCTCTATTCTCTCGTCATATTCAAAAAGAAAAAATTGTTGAAAGGAATCACGAATCCAAGACAAAAAGATTCGGAGGACTCTTCTGACCAAACAAAAACTATGTAATTGTCAGCAAAGTTGTTTAGTTTTCTTTTTGCAATCCAAAAATGGTTTCTTACTTTAAAACACAATAAAAGATAGGTTGTCCATTCAGCATTGTCTAAAAAGGGAATCAAATCCAATAAGTAGTTTCAATCAGTTTATCGATATGAGTGTTCTATAGCAATAAAATAATTTTTTTGAAGCCATTTCTATATTAACATATAGATACTAACAGAGGGGTAGAAAGAATACCAAGCTGCGTCTGGACTTCAAATGATTTAGCTTTAACCATGTTACTGATCCCACATTATTAGGTGATAGAGAATCGAAGTCTATTGACCAATGAATTACGAAATGCTATGGTTCTTCCCTATGATTTCTGAATTGATTTCATTTATTTAGAAGGAATTCGCAAGCTCATGCACCTTTTGTTCCTAGTTATAACGGAAAAAGTACAGCTGGTTGGATCCAGCCTATTCTTGAAAGAAACAACTCGCACACACTCCCTTTCCAAAAAAGATCAATACCCCAATCACTACACTTAGATTTATTGGATTTGTTGCTAAAATATCGGTATTAAACCCGAAACTCCCGGCGAATGGCCAGTGGCCTAAAGAAAGGAAAGCATCGGTTACATTTTTCATATGATCTCCTCTTATAGATAGACTCAAAAATCGAACAGAAGTCTTTTTGTATCACTTTGTATCACTTCGCCCCCTTTCTATGGGGGGATCTTGGTTGGGTACTGACGCAATTAATCAAGAGGATAATCATTCTCATTTTCTCATTTCTTCCTATTTAGAAATCGACTCGAAAATCGATTTGATTTTTGAAGAAATTCTAAATTCCCCGCTGCAACCCTTCCTAAAAAGGGCCTTCTTAGACTACAAAGGGGAAGGCTGAAAGCGAGTCGGCATGCTAATTCCTCATCCGCAAATCAGCCCTTCCCGTGGGTTATTTTTTCAACGAATGAGGAATTATAAGAATAAAATTTTGCTAGAATTTGAAAAAGCAAAGCAGAAGAAAAAGGCAATCCAAAATGAAAAAAAGGTTTTCAGATTTCTAAGATTAAACAAAAGGATTCGCAAATAAAAGTGCTAATGCGACAACCAGGCCATAAATTGTTAAAGCTTCCATAAAAGCGAGGCTAAGTAACAAAGTACCTCGTATTTTCCCCTCCGCCTCCGGCTGTCTTGCGATACCTTCTACCGCTTGGCCCGCAGCAGTACCTTGACCAACTCCAGGTCCAATAGAAGCAAGCCCTACAGCCAATCCAGCAGCAATAACGGAAGCGGCAGAAATCAGTGGATTCATGATAAGTTCCTCGTCCCAAAAAAAGAAATGGTTAATGATACACTCACCCAATGATTATGATTTAATTCTTCCCTCGCTACGATTCATCCAGTCGAAATAACTACGAACTTCGCATAGGAGACTCTCTGCATAAATTCATATTCGGAGATCAAATTAGATGGACCGTTAATTCCTATTGAACTAGCTAATATACCATATACATGTATTTCTTTCCTAATGGAAACCAACCCTTCATCCATCTTAGAGCCAATCGGATTTAAGAATCATTCGGTGAAACAACCACAAGAGTTGCCTTAGCGCCATTTAATTCAATTCCCTCTTTGCATTTTTTATTTTTTAGAAATTCCGTTTTTGTAAATTCTTCTTTCCTGCTCTTTATCATGATCCTGCATGGATACAACAAATTGATTAGTACAGACTCATTGCGTAAAAAGTGATTGATCAAAGTTCATTCCATTTAGTATTTATGAAAAATTTTTTGGCCCCTCATTGAATCAAATCAATTGAAAAGGAAATCATTCGAGTTGACGAGTAGGATTGGTCAATCCATAGAAAAAATATTCATTGAAGGGAGATATCGATATAAGTGGACCAAAGGCAAATTTTTTTTGCTATTACTCTAAATCGTATATAGTGTCGGTATAGATATTGTTTTTTCGAAGTCGATTAGTTTGAGTCGCGCCTATATTTCCTTCGTCGAAGCGAAAAAAAAGACTCTTTCGAAAACTAGTCAATGGTGGCCCTCCATGGATTCACCTATATAAGCCGCGGCTAAAGTTGCAAAAATAAGAGCTTGGATACCACTTGTAAATAATCCAAGGAACATGACAGGGATAGGAACCACTAAAGGTACTAACGAAACAAGAACAACAACTACTAATTCATCAGCTAATATATTTCCAAACAGGCGAAAACTAAGTGATAAGGGCTTTGTGAAATCTTCTAAGATGTTAATAGGTAAAAGGATTGGAGTTGGTTGAATATATTTCCCGAAATAAGCTAACCCTTTTTTAGTAAGACCCGCATAGAAATATGCCACTGACGTGAGTAAAGCCAAAGCAACCGTAGTATTTATATCATTCGTGGGTGCGGCTAACTCCCCCTGAGGTAATTGTATGATTTTCCAAGGTAAAAGAGCGCCCGACCAATTAGAAACAAAAATAAAGAGAAACATAGTTCCAATAAAAGGAACCCAAGAGTCGTATTCTTCTCCAATTTGAGTTTGACTCACATCTCGAATGAATTCAAGGACATATTCGAAGAAATTCTGAACGCCGGTCGGAATGGTTTGTGGTTTCCGAACAGCGAGCGCAGCGGAACCTAATAAGATAGCAATTACAACCCACGAAGTAATAAGTACTTGGCCGTGAACTTGGAAACCCCCGATTTTCCAATAGAAATGTTGGCCTACTTCCACACCGGATAGCTCGTATAACCCTTTTAGTATGTTGGTGGAACCTGATAAAAGATTCATATTGCTCTCTGACAAAAAGAAAACTTTAAACAAAATTATTTTGATTCAACCATCTTTTTCTTGACTTAACTACTTGAATCGTATATTTGGAATACCAACTAATCACACTCTATAGCCCAGTTCTTTTTATCTCGTTTTTGAGATTCAGAAATAGTAAGCGATTCGATAAATCTATGAGGGTTCCGAAACGGCATAAGTTCTTTTTATTCTTATTAATTACGGATTTCTTAGAGACTCAGAACGGCCCTCACGAATTGCGAATACTAATTTGTTAAGAATAAATCGGAGGGAAGAGATAGAATCATCATTCGCTGGAATCGAAATATCTGCGAGATTGGGGTCACAATTTGTATCGATTAAACAAATTGTTGGAATTCCTAAAGTGATACATTCCTGAAGGGCCGTATATTCTTCGTGCTGATCAACAACGATTACAATATCGGGTAAGTCTTTCATATATTTAATCCCGCCAAGATATCTTTGCAAGTGAGATAATTGTCTTTTCAAGATGGCCGCATCTCGTTTCGGAAGACGATCCAATCTTCCTGTTTTTTGTTTGGTTCTCAAGTCTCTAAACTTCTGAAGTCTCGTTTCTGTAGTCGACCAATTTGTTAACATCCCGCTGAGCCATTTTTTATTAACATAATGACACCGAGCCCTTATTGCAGCCCGTAATACTGAATCAGCTGCTTTTTTTTTAGTGCCAACAATTAAGAATTGTTTTTTCTTACTGGCTGCATCAAAAACCAAATCACAAGTTTCTGATAAAAAACGAGCAGTTTTAATAAGATTTGTAATATGCCTACCTTTGCGCTTTGCAGAGATATAAGGTGCCATTTTAGGATTCCATTTTCGAATATCATGGCCAAAATGAACTCCCGCTTCCATCATCTCTTCCAAATTTATGTTCCAATATCTTCTTGTCATTTCTCCCCATACTCCTCCCTCTTTTTGTTTTTTGTTTTCAAAAAACAAAAAGAGACGAGGTACCCTGAAAAAAAAAATTGTTCCGATGGAACCTTCCCTTTTACCAGAGATTGGCCCAAAAGATAGGGCCAAGCCATTCTTCTTTTCTATTCATTATTATTTTGATTACTCTTACCAAATCAAATGACTGGATCAAATCAAAATATAGATCCTTTTAAAATCAAAAGGGTTAATCTGCTAATCATTAAATACTAGAAATGATTGTTCTGATGGATCGGGGAAATTCTTTGAAAGGAAAGAATAAAATAAGGTTTTGTGGTGAAATAAAATATCTCTCATTTCCCTCTCGAATAGATTCTTCTCTTTTATTTCCAAGGGAAGATGCTTATGTTGCCTTGGAGGGTGCACTAATCCTTTACCTTTGAATCCAGTACCAACCGGTATCAGTCCCCCCAGAACAACATTCTCTTTCAGGCCTTTCAACCAATCGATACGACCCCGGAGAGCCGCTTTTGCTAAAACTCGAGCAGTTTCCTGAAAACTCGCTTCAGATATGAAACTTTGAGTATTCAGAGACGCTCTGGTTATTCCCAATAAAACAGCTCGGTAACAAATCGCTTCTTCCAAAGCGCGTCCCATTCGTTCCGCTCGCAACAATCCAACGAGTTCTCCGGGTAAAAAAACATTAGACAGTCCGTCTTCTGAAACCAACACTTTGGAGGTTATTTGACGGACAATAATTTCGATATGCCTATTATGTATCTGCACGCCCTGGGATCGATAAACCTTTTGGATCTTATTAACTAACGAGATACGACTTTGCACTATAGTTAGCTCAGCACCAATCACGAATCCCCAAGGAATTCCAAGAATTCTTATTATACATTTGTTCCAACCCTCCACCCTCTTTTTGAGATTCATTGATATTGAAGCAATTGAACGCACTTCTAACACCTGTTCCACTTTTGGAAGACCTTGCGTTATATCACCAGATCTTGATTTTTCATAGATAAATGTAACTAATGTATCTCCTTTAGAAAGCATTTTCCCATAATGACCATGCACAGTTGCCCCTGGGGTAGCCAAAAAGGGCTTAGCCGATCGTATTATTACAGAGTCAACTTGAACAATTAGAACTTGACCCGATTTTAGATGCGGTCCTTTTTTGGCTATCCGTACATTTTCACAAATAAACTGCCCAAGACTAATGATTGTAGATGACTTTTCACAACAAGTGTAATGCAAAAAATCCCAATTTAATTCAAATGGATTCAAAATGATGTTCTTGCACGGATCGGGCTTCACAATTTTCCCATTTTCATCCATGAAAAAATATTGAAGTACTTGAAAAGTCGGTTTCAAATTGTCAAGTTGGAAATAGTTAGTTACGAAGATCTGATTAGAAGTTATTAAATGTGAAAATGAATAAAAATTAGCAATTTGAAGATCTGTTCCTAAAGGACCCAACAATTGCCTAGTTGACATTAGGGGGTTCTTGTGACTGAATTCTTTTATCACATCGGGAGACTTTACAGCGTTGAATGGACCTAGTCGCGAACAAGAACAATTGGATGCTGACAAAATAATCAAAGATTGGCATTCGTTATTTGGATTCAACAACGTATGGATAGTTCCTTGATGTTGGGTAAGGGATTCTCGAATCCTTGCTCTGGAATAGGAATAAATGGAAGAAAAGGGGTTGATCCTAGTACGATCTGATTCACTCTCGGAGATCAACCCTGAACCCGATAGATCATTCCTTTTGATAGTATACGAAATAGGCGATTTTGCTAAATCGATTCTTAGAAAATCTTGAATCAAACCATTTGTCCTTATTTCAACAAAGGAAGCACGGGCCTCGTCGCTAGAAGAACTTTTTTTGTCTTGATCCCAATTCAATACTAAACAAGTCCGAACTAATTGAATACCTGTCCCCGAACTTGCCCGAATTAGCGTGCCGTTTCCATAAAAGATATAATTGACAATTTGAAGTTGTACATTATCCCTTTCTTGCAGTATATCTGGGGGTAACAGTCTTACTAAATTAATTCCATCCGTTATTTCGTATGTCATTCCAGGTCGAACTAAAACAAAATAGTTTCTCTTGGTAAGTGTGAGCCGTTGGATATAGAGCCATTTTTTGTCTTCCTTGGAATTTCTCTTTCCTGTTCTTGATGGTATCAAAACGCCACTATGTTGGGAGATCTTTGCTGTCTTTCCAGGAAAATGGATATCTCCGGGAAAGATTCTAAGTTCAATTCTTTTTTTTTTTCTCTCCACTCGGACTAACCCGCCCACTCGGCTTCTTGTCTTTAAAGTGATTGGTGTATCTCCTCCAATAATACTATTGTTTCTTACCAGTATCGAAGAAGATTCGGGTAAGAGATGCACTTCCTCGGGAATAAAAAAAAATCGATCGACTTTTATTGGGTCTTTTGGCTTTAATTCCGTGACTCCCCCATATTCAATGAAATCCTCTTTTTTGACGATTGCCTGCATTTCGACTGTTTCATATTTAGTAATTCCCGAGTGCTTTCTTCTATATTGCGGATCATCGAAATATGCAAGAATACTGTTTTTACGGAAAATCCCATTGATCGGTATTTCAATTGAGATTCCAAAAGAGGGTGTTAGTTCGTTCTCGCGTTCTTGAATCGTTTGGAGTGGGATGATGAATCGATTTCTTCGCCGCTTTGCCAATAAATCAGAATTCTCGTCGGGAATGGCCGTATATCTGAGATTACAAAGACCCGTTATGATTCGATTACGTTCTGAAGAATTAGGAATCCCACCCCCCTTTTTCCCAGAACACTCCAACCTAAAGAATTTGGGTCTCGCTTGATTAGTAGTTCCTGAGGGATTAGAAATAGATCTTCGTTTGCTAGAAAGAGAATGAGCGTTCATTTGATCTTGATCCTTGTGAATCCAAAGGGAGATGGGACTGGATTTACATGGCTCCCCTAATAAGATCCATAAATGACTTGTTTTTGGTAAGAGATGAACATTCCCATATGTAAATTCCGATGCATGATATACATCGGTATTCCAATGCATTTCGCCCTCTGAATCAGAATAAATATGTTTTCGAACCTTCTCTTTAACACTAAAAGTGACTGTTCCTGCGCGCATCTCAGCAATTACTTGCTCTGATTCTACATATTGATCATTTTGAACTAAAAGAAAACTTTTGGACGGAATACGCACATTGTGCATAATATCTTCACTCTCAATAGTTACATACACGTCTATTGAACATAGAAAGGCAGGATGTCCATGACGTGTCCGTGTCGGATGAACCAAATCCTCGTTGAATTTGATTTTTCCATTCGAAGGAGCTCGCACATGTTCTGCAGTACC